TTTCGTCTACCTTACCATTCTTCAAGGATCCTCTCCTTCATTATGTTAGATATCAAGGAAAATCCATTCTGGCTTCAAAGAATGCGCCTCTTTTGATGAATAAATGGAAACACTATTTTATCCTTTTATGGCAATGTTTTTTTGATATTTGGTCTCAACCAGAAATGATCCATATAAACCAATTATCCGAACATTCATTTCACCTTTTAGGCTATTTTTCAAATGTGAGGCTAAATCGTTCAGTGGTACGGAGTCAAATGCTACAAAATACATTTCTAATCGAAATTGTGATCAAAAAACTTGATCTAATAGTTCCCATTATTCCTATAATTAGATCATTGACTAAAGCGAAATTTTGTAATGTATTAGGTCATCCCATTAGTAAGCCGGTCTGGGCCGATTCATCCGATTTGGATATTCTTGATCGATTTTTGCGAATATGCAGAAATCTTTCTCATTATTACAACGGATCCTCAAAAAAAAAAAGTTTGTATCGAATCAAATATATACTTCGGCTTTCTTGTATTAAAACTTTGGCTTGTAAACACAAAAGTACTGTACGCGCTTTTTTGAAAAGATCAGGTTCTGAAGAATTATTGGAAGAATTCTTTACAGAGGAAGAAGAGATTCTTTCTTTGATTTTTCCAAGAGCTTGTTCTACTTTGCAGAGGTTACATAGAAATCGGATTTGGTATTTGGATATTCTTTTCAGCAACGATCTGGTCAATCATGAATGATTGGTTATAGTATGATACTTAGTATTCTATATCTAGAATCTATAGGTTTTTGAAATGTTCATGTAGTAAGAGTGGAGTTTCAAGATTCCTCAATTGAATCTTTCACTTTCTTATAGTCTTGTTCTGGGGAAGTAACTCAGGTTTAGATGTATACATAGGGAAAGCCGTGTGCAATGAAAAATGCACGCACGGCTTGGGGAGGGATTTTTTCTTGTTTGATTTTTGATTAAACAATCCATTTTCTACTCCATCCGACTAGTTCCGGGTTCGAGTCCCGGGCAACCCAATAGAATGACGTCATATCTATCTTCTATACATATCTATAAGAAGATAGACAACCTTTTTCTCTTTTTTTCATCATTCATTCAAAAAAAAAGCAAATTCGGATGAATCTAGATGAATAACAGCAGACAATGGATATTGGTATTGGTTGACAACGATATATAAGTCATGTTATATTGTTGAATAACAAGCCCTTAATTGTCTAGAAGTCGATAATGAAGGGCTTGATCGAAAATAATTATTGAAAATGGATAATAATTTCAATTTCAAAAGAAAGATTTGCATTATTCAATAAAAAATAGAAGAAATCAGAATTCCATACAAGATCTTAATTGAATTCTATTTAATGATCAATGCATATAAAAATCCTAGCAACAAATTCTTCTATTTCGATAGAGAATTTCGTACTTGACACGAGTTGACAACCAAAAAGGATTAGACTATACTATCTTCATATAGAATAGAATATTGAATGGGGCGTAGCCTAGTGGTATGGCAGTTGGCCTTGATCCAATGCGTCGAGGGTTCGAATCCTTCCGTCCCAGGGATCTGACATGTTAAATGTTAAGATCTTTCATGTCTTTGACTTGTGAAATGAAAGTCAAAGACATGAAGCGTGTCTTTGACTTGTGAAATGAAAGTCAAAGACATGAAAGCATGTATTTGACATTGGCAAATACATGCTCTTTCACTTCTTTGAATTCTTAATTAATTTAAGAATTCAAAGAAGGTCTGTTTTGTGTTTAAAAAAATAACAACCTTACATTACAGGAGGAGATAACATGATTTTTAATTTCTGGAGACTAGATTCTTTAGTAGGTTTATTCTTGAGACGACTTGTTCAGTCTGTCGCTATAGTGGGCGTTTATTATGGGTTCTTGCTTGCATTCGCCATCGGTCCGTCTTATCTCTTCCTTCTTCGAGCCCGGTTTATGTATATGGAAAAGGGCGGGGAAAACCAGATCGAGAAGCAAGTAGCAGCAACAGCTGGGTATTTTACCGGACAGCTCTTGATGTTAACAGCAATTTTCTACGAACCAATTCATCTAGCATTGAATAGACCACATAGCCTGGCGGTCCTAATTCTATTTATTGTTGTTTATCAAACATTTAGAATGAATGATCTGGAATATTGTAAAAATGATTTTAAATATTTGGAATATTCGGAATATTTTGATGATTTGGATGCGGAGATTGAATATTTCGGACCATCTTACGCCCTTGAAAGACGAAGATTTATAATTTGGAAAGTCTTCTTTAATAATCTTGGGTTTCAATTAATCAACCCTCTGATTTTTCCAACTTCAGTCTTACTCAGATTGACTAATGTGTATTTATATCAATGTACAGGAAAAGGTAGTGCAGGAAAAGGTGTATATAGCACTAGTATTGTTTTTGGTTGGTTACTAGGTAATTTCTTTTTGAGGAAATTGATTGAATTCATATTCAGCTTTTTAAAGCAAAATGAAAAGCATTTGATCAAATGGATCCAATCGATCAAAACGCAGGTAACTATTTTTAATGTAACTCTTGGTGTGGATAAGTACACTCTGTTAGAGTTGCGAGATTATGTGTTTACGGGTCAACTATTTGTAGTTTTTGGATATTCCCTACTTTTGCACTATTTGGGTAGAATCCCGCTTCTTTATATTTATAGTGATGAAATCGTAGAAATGGAAGAAAAAGAAAAGAATAACTTTCACTTTCGACAAATCAGCAGCGGTGAAATTGATCATCTGCAAAAGTTCTCAACTTATGTATATACTCCTCTATTAAAGAAGGAGGAGCCTTTGGAAAACAGGAATGATCTCTTCCTATTTAAACAACCCTTGGTCAAAATTCTGTTTGATTTTCAACGACGGCTTCGTCCATCGCGATATATCAAAAATCCTCATTTTGAAAATGCTGTCAGAGATCAAAATTCACAATTTTATTTTCATATATGTAAAAGTGATGGAAAAGCAAGAATATCTTTCACGTATCCCCAGGATTTATCTACTTTTCATAAAATGATAGAAAAAAAATTGGATATCTTCACAAGAGATCAAATCTCCGATAATGAATTTTATAATTCTTGGCTGCATGACAAACAAGATAAAATAAAGAAACTAAGCAAGGAATTGTTCAAAAGGGCAAAACTTCTTGATAGCGGCTTTCATCCTCTGGATGTATTGGAAAACCGAATTAGATTATCTAAGGATGAAAAGAAAACAAGATACTTAATTTCAAAATATGATCCTTTCTTGAATGGCCGCTTTCGTGGTGAAATTCAAAAAAGCTTTTCACCTGAAAATTACACAACAAATTCCATTTTGGTAAATAAGATTCACGGTATCCTTCTTTCTATGAATAGTCAGGATCCAGAATTGGAACAGAAACAAGATCCATTTGAGAGAGAATCTTTATCGACCAAAATTGGTTTTTTTTTTAACTTAATGAAGAACTTTTCGGAAAAATCAGTCTCAAGTTTGAATTTTGACAGGCTTTTTTTATTTCCAGAACATGAACAAGTAAAAACATATTCGGAGGAAAAAAAAAGACAAAGAAAATTCTTCGACACAATTCGAACTGATCTGAACGATCCAACAAGTTTGACTAGAAAGATAAAAGAAATCGGTAAAATACTTCCTCGATGGTCATACAAATTAATCGACGAAGTCGAGCAATTCAGGAAAAAGACCAATAGGTACCCTCAGATTCGTGTGAGAAACTCCGAACCTATACTCATGGTGAATATTCAACCTGGGGAGCTCTTGAGTACTAAACGAGAGAGTGACCATGACGAGAATCTTTTTAATACGAAGACGGATAAAAAGAAGGATAGTTATAATAGTAAGAGTAAAAGTAAGAAGAACAAGATGATGGTGGATCGGTTAAGTAATGGATTAAAAAAGTCTTTAGTCAAATATTCGCGCGAACCTAATTTCACCCGAGGGGTAATAAGCGGAGCTATGCGCGCTCACAGGCGTAAAATAGCGACTTTGACAGCATTTATAAAAAATGGGAATGCCCATTCTCCCCTTTTTCTGTACAGAATCCAACAAATGTTTGGAGTTGAGCTTTTCAATGATCTATTCCTAATTTGGAAAGAAATGTTTAGGAAAGAAGGTACAGAAACTTCAGAAGAATATTTGAAGGTTGAAGAAAGACTGGTAGAGACAACAAGAGAGCAAGAAAAAGATGATCAAGAATACAGAATGTTGCAGATAGAAGAATACTGGGAAGAGGTGTTTGGCGTGTATGGTCTGAATATACGAAACGTTATCATACTAGCTGTATCCTATATCCGAAAATATATTTGCTTACCTTCGGTCATAATAACGAAAAATATAATTCGTATGTTATTATTTCAATATCCCGAATGGAGAGAAGATTTTTTGGATTGGAAAAAAGAAATACATATTCGATGCAACTATCATGGTGTTCCAGTATCCGAAACAGGATTTCCAGAAAACTGGTTAAGAGAGGGTCTTCAGATAAGGGTCTTATCCCCCTTTGTTCTGAAACCTTGGCACAAATCTAAGCCTAAGGTACGATTTACTGAAAAAAAGAAAAGATTCAGTGAAAAGAAAAACGGCAAAGAATTGTGGTATTTATCAGCTATTGGGATACTAATTCCTTCTTATACTTCTAGTATTCAATATGCAGATTATTATGTGGAATTCTTGGTTCCCATCAAAAAAATACAAAAATATTTGATAAAAAGTTTGAAAAATCGTTTTTTTCTAGTTCTAAAAGTTTTCAATGAAAACAAATGGAAAATCAAAAAGATTCTTCGACTTAGTCGAATTCGATTCAGAAAAATCATTCAGAAGAATCCAATGATTGCCAAATTAACCGTTCTAGTTGAACCAGTTGAACCAGTTGAATTAGACCCTAGTTTTGTGACAAAAGTCAAAGATTTTTCGACAAAAGCAAAAGATCGATTGACAGACGAACAGATAAAAGCTAAGCAAGCTAAAACACGGAGAGTCCTAAACGAAATAAAACAAATGATGGAAGAATTCAAACAAGAAGAACGTAACTATAGAAATTCAGAAGAATATAAGAATTCTCAAAAGTCAAAGATACAAGACGAATACGAGTACTATCAAAGACAGATAAAATTGAATTCTAACAAAACAACTGAATTACAAAAGAATCGTTTTCAAATATTACAAGGAAGAACTGTTCGATTAATCCGCAAATCATCTTCTTTTTTCAAATTGTTCATGGAAGGGTTATACATAGATATTCTTTTATCTAGCATTAGTATTACTCGGATCAATGTACAACTTTTTCTTGAATCAAAAATAAAAATTGTTACTAAATACATTTCCAAAAAACAAAAAAATGAAAAAACAAAAAGAATTGATAAAACAAATGAAAGTCTAATTCCTTTTATTTTTACGTGGATTATGGAACAATCTAGTAAGATTAGAAATACAAATTCACAGAATTCTTTTGATGTATCTTTTTTGTCACAAGAATATGTCTTGTTCCAAATCTCACAAATCGGATTTAGTAACGTATATAAGTATAAGTTAAAATCTATTTTTGAATCTCATGGGCGATTTTCTTTTCTTAAGAATGAAATCAAGAATCAAATCCAAGGACTATTCAATTCAAAATTCAGCCATAAGGAACTTTCCGATTCTGTAATGAATCAATGGACAAATTGGTTCAAGATTCATTCTCAATATGATTTACCTCAGAGCAGATGGTCGAGATTAGTCCCACAAAAATGGCGAAAGATAATAACTGAACATCGTCTGGCTCAAAATAAAGATGTAATCGAATCGGATTCAGCCCCTTTAAGTGTTTACAAAAAAGAACAAGTCGACTCAGACTTGTTAGAATTAAATAAAAAAATAAAAAAACAATATAGATATGATCTTTTTGCATATCAATATCTTCATTATGCAGATAAGAAAAACTCATATTTTTCTGGATATAGAGCAGCTAATGACAACACACGAAAGAAAGAATTTTTGGAGAGAATCTATGATATTTCTATCGAAACTTTTCTACCGGAAGAAGATCTAGCTTTCAAAAAAAGAAATCTTTTTGATTGGAAGGGAATGACTGTAGAAATACACAAAGAGTCGACCCCGGATGCGAACAAGTGCCTATCCAATCCGATCGATTCCATCCCGGATCCGAACAAGTGCCGATCGAATCCGATCGATTCCATCCCGGATCCGAACAATTGCCTATGGAATCAGAAAGATTTGCGAAGCAATCCGGAATTTTACATAGTCAGGATGAGACATCACATCTTGAGTCCGATCCTAAGGGAGGCCAATGAGGAAGCTGCCCCACGCACATGGAAAAGGTTCTTTAAGAAGCACTCTTGGACAGTTGTAAAAACATTTGTGCGCTTAGTTACATATTATCGAGCTTTCAGGAGTCCTAATCGTTTGTATGAGGTATCAGCCAATATGCTTATGTTCGAGCTACAGGATAGTTGTGAAGATCTGATTAAAAGGAAAAGGAAAGAACAGACAACGATAAAAAAATTAGATCTTTCGAAGGCATCTTTTATAGTAGAATCAGACGTGAGTAGTCTATATGCCAAGTATGATCTAAGGGAAGAACGGGATTTTTTACTAGAGAAATATTTGGGTGTTCATTTGCATTTTGATAATTTTTCACACGAAGAAGAAATCTTGGATTATGTCCAATGGTCTCTTATCCTTTTTCGAATGAAAAATCAACGAAGATTTTTTATAAGATCTCTTCTAAAGGGAGATGTAAATCTAGATGCTATGGCGATTCTTCAACGTTCTAGAGGTGGAGGAGGTGCTTCCGTACCAGAAATTTTGAATGAAAGGAAGCATAAACAATTCTTTTCTTTGGAACCTCTTCGGCGGTCTAGGAAAAACTATGCAGAATTTTTGCCGTTTCAAATGATCAAAATATCGGTGGGTGCTTTCAGTGTGCGAAATATGGATCAAGAGGATTTGCCTGTTCCTGAAAGTATTTTGTCTACAAAACACCGTAGAGAATTGAGAATGCTACTTCTACTTTGTTTGAGTCATTCAAACCCAGAGTTGTATGACAATGAGAATCCTAAAGCTTGGGATAAAATGACAGATCGTGAGAGGAGAGAATTCGAAACAAGAAAACTAGTGTGTTATTTAACCGACAGAATGACAATAATGAAGTTACAATTTCTTTGGCCAAATTTTCGATTCGAAGATTTAGCCTGTATGAATCGCTTTTGGTTTGATTCAATGAATGGAAGCCGTTTCAGTACAATAAGAATAACACTGTTTCCGCGATTGATTAGATTTTTAATTCCTTTTTAATAGATAATCCTCTCCTTTATGTTCTATTTCTCATAATATTTCTCGTAACATATCGGATATGAGAAGATATATATTTATTATATATAATAATTTCAATATTATATATAATAAATATATATCTTCTCTATATAAATATATATCTTATCTAGAATCTATAATAAAAAGAAAGATATCGGATATGGGAAGATTATAGAATTCTTGAAATTTTAGTAAACAAATGTACTAAATAAATATGGAACTTGAATGAATTCTTTAAATCTAGACGATTGACTAATGAATCGGTTATTATTATTATGATTTCGAGTAAGCCGCTATGGTGAAATTGGTAGACACGCTGCTCTTAGGAAGCAGTGCTAGAGCATCTCGGTTCGAGTCCGAGTAGCGGCATGGCATCCTATCCTATCTATTTATAGAATAAGTCCTATAATGAATTCAATTCCCGATTTCTATTCCTAGTATTCATACCTTTTTTATTTTCATTATAGATCTTTCTTTATTTTATATTTATTTTCATTATATATATATGATATTTTCAACTATCGAGCATATATTAACTCATATATCGTTTTCGGTCATATCAACAGTTATATCCATTTCTTTGATAACCTTATTAGTCAATGAAAAAATCGTAGGATTCTATGATTTGTCCAATAAAGCCATGACAATAACTTTTTTCTGTGTAACGGGATTGTTAATTACTCGTTGGGTTTTTTCGGGCCATTTACCCTTTAGTGATTTATATGAATCCTTAATCTTTCTTTCATGGGGTTTTTCTATTTTTCATATGGTTACTTGTTTTAAAAAGGAGAAAAACCATTTCAGTACAATAATCGGACCAAGTGTTCTTTTTACCCAAGGCTTTGCCACTTCGGGTCTTTTAACCAAAATGCATCAATCCGTAATATTAGTACCCGCTCTACAATCCCATTGGCTCATGATGCACGTAAGTATGATGATATTGGGCTATGCAGCTCTTTTATGTGGATCCTTATTATCAGTGGCTATTTTAGTCATTATGTTTCGAGAAGTCATCCAAATTCTTGGTAAAAGCAAGAATTTGGATTATTTCAATAAAGAATTGGATTTTGCTGAAATCAAAGACATGAATATGAATGAACGAAACAATGTTTTACGAAAAACTTCTTTTTATTCTTCTAGAAATTATTACAGGTCTCAATTGATTCAACAATTGGATCGTTGGGGTTATCGTATTATTAGTCTAGGTTTTCTCTTTTTAACAATAGGTATTCTTTCAGGAGCAGTATGGGCTAACGAGGCATGGGGATCTTATTGGAATTGGGATCCAAAGGAAACTTGGGCCTTTATTACTTGGACCATATTCGCGATTTTTTTACATACTAGAAAAAATCAAAAATTGGAAGGTGTAAATTCTTCAATAGTGGCCTCTATAGGATTTATTATAATTTGGATATGTTATTTGGGGATCAATCTATTAGGAATAGGACTACATAGTTATGGTTCATTTACATCTAATTGATCTAATTGAATTCAAATGAGTAGGAAAGAACCTGAGAAAGAAAAATATGGAAAGCATATAGATATACTTTCCTTAAACTTCAAAAAAATCGTCGAGAACCCTTTCAATCAAGTAATCTAATGATTCAGGGGGTTCTCACAAACAACAAACAGATTCGATTAAAATTCCATTTTTTTTAGTGAATCTAACGGAAAAATCTTTTTTTCATTGTACAAAGGTTTTTGCTCTTTTTGATTTCTTGGTTTTATTGATTTATTCACGAAAACTATCTATCCAAAATTCGATAGAAGAGCTTCAACCTTCTCAACCGAGAAGGAGAAAATGAAATCCGGATAAATACCCATAACTATTATGGGTATAAGGATAGAAATCGAAATAAATAATTCTCTCGGCCCAGAATCAAAAAAAGAAGATTTTGGTGTATTAAAAAACTTGTATCCATAGAACATCTGCCGTAACATAGATAAGAAATAAATAGGGGTTAATATCATTCCAATTGCTGTTACAAAAGTAATTAGTATTTTCATCCTGAAAAGATATTTTTGACTAGTCAATATTCCCCAAAAAACTATCAATTCTGCAACAAAACCGCTCATGCCCGGCAATGCAATAGAAGCCATCGATAAGATCGTAAAAATCGTGAATATTTTTGGCATTGGGATAGCCATTCCGCCCATTTCGTCAAGATAAAGAAGACGTAGTCTATCATAACTAGTTCCTGCCAAGAAAAAAAGAGCAGCGCCAATAAATCCATGAGATATGATTTGGAAAATGGCCCCGTTGAGCCCAGTCTCACTTATAGAACCAATTCCTAGAATAAGGAAACCCATATGAGATACCGAGGAATAAGCGATTCTTTTTTTTAAATTACGTTGACCAAAAGATGTTGAAGCGGCATAGATTATTTGAATAGAACCAAATATCATGAACCAGGGACAAAATATAGAATGAGCGTGGGAAAATAATTCCATATTAATTCGAATCAACCCATAGGCTCCCATTTTTAATAAGATTCCGGCTAAAAGCATACAAGTGCTGTAATGTGCCTCTCCGTGAGTATCTGGTAACCATGTATGGAAGGGGATAATCGGTGATTTGACAGCAAAAGCAATAAGAAATCCCATATAGAAGATTATTTCTAGCGCCACGGGATACGATTGATTAGTTAATGTTTCCAAATTTAATGTTGGTTCATTCGAACCATATAAACCGATACCCAGAATTCCCATTAATAAAAAAACAGAACCTCCCGCAGTGTACAAAAGAAACTTTGTAGCTGAATACAAACGTTTCTTTCCCCCCCACATGGATAAAAGTAGATAAACGGGAATTAATTCCAATTCCCACATGATGAAAAAAAGGAAAAGGTCTCGAGAAGAAAATAGTCCTATTTGACCGCTATACATTGCTAACATAAGGAAATAGAATAATTTGTATTCTCGAGTAACCGGCTGAGCCGCTAAGGTGGCTACAGTGGTGATAAATCCCGTCAATAAAATGGGTCCTATAGAGAGTCCGTCTATTCCCAATCTCCAATAAAAATCAAAAAAATTGATCCATTTATAATTCTCCGTCAGTTGGATTAGTGGATCATCCAATTGGAAATGATAACAAAATGCATAGGTTGTTAGAAGGAGATCAATTAAGCATATACAAATGCTATACCACCTAATTACCTTATTTCCCCTATGAGGAAATAAGAAGATTAAGGAACCCCCGGCTATTGGCAAAACAACAACTATTGTTAACCAAGGAAAAGAATTCGTGATAAAAATAAGATACACTTGGGCCAGAAAAGACCGCGCTCAAAATAGAAAAAAATCTTTTCTATTTTGAGCACGGGTTTTTGCCAGTAAAAAAACGTATTCGTGTGGTGTTTTTTGAAACGTATCAATAACCTAGACCCATACTTCGAGTTGTTTCATGCCATAAATAAACTCGAACACTTAAGAAATCAGTCGGACAGGCGGACTCACATCTCTTACAACCAACACAGTCCTCTGTTCTTGGGGCAGAAGCGATTTGCTTAGCTTTACATCCATCCCAAGGTATCATTTCTAATACATCTGTTGGACAAGCTCGTACACATTGAGTACATCCTATACATGTATCATAAATCTTTACTGAATGTGACATTGTATCTATAGTAATTTTGGAAAATCAAAAATGAAAATTATCGATCTAGTCAACTCGTAGATGAATCCTATATTTATACACCAGATGAATCAATGATTTGTCAGAATTTTGCTAATCAAAATAGACGTCTAGATACATTTAGAAGAACGAACAGAAAAAGACCAGGATACTTTGATTCTTATGATCTCGCAAACGCAAACATCACGTTGTGTAGCATACACGCTAATTTGAATGGAAAAATATTAGACGACTCTTCAAATGATGAATTATGATTCATGCTATTTATTCAACAAATTCGATTGATTGATACGGGTTGATTTTCTGTTACGAGAAATGGAAGAAACAATAGCCGGTCCGATAGCTGCTTCAGCGGCTGCAATAGCTATAACAAAAATGGAAAAAATATTTCCTTTTAATTGCCGATTATCAAAAAAATCAGAAAAAGTGACGAGATTTATATTCACTGCATTCAAAACAAGTTCAAGACACATCAGGGCTCTAACCAGATTTCGGCTCGTGATCAATCCATAGATACCAATAGAAAATAAATAGGCACTCAAAACAAGTACATGTTCGAGCATCATTGACCAACTCCTTCTCCATTTTGATTCATTTCAATATGAACAACAATTCAACAGATTCGATTGACTAAAGAATATAAAAAACAAAAGAATATATCGGCAATAAAAAAAAAGAAAAGAGTTTCTACATAAAAACTCTTTCACTTCACATAGAATTCGACAAGAATAAATGTGAGAAAATGGAATCTGGATTTATATTGCTAGTTCTCTCAAGATTTCTTATTGGCGAGCTATGACAATTGCACCTATCAAAGCAACTAAAAGAATTATAGAAATGAGTTCAAATGGAAGAAAAAAATCTGTTGATAAATGAATTCCAATTTGTTGACTAGTACTTATCAAATCTTGCTCAATAATCTGATTTGGTCTTGTAGTCCAAATAATTCCGTACCAGGATGTATCTGGAATAGTAGTTATTAGTGAAACAAAAAGACTTGTACAAACCATCAAAGTAATCCCATCCCCAACGGTCCAAAGATGGAAATCTTGGTAATATTCTGAACTCTTCATGAACATCACAGCAAATATGATTAAGATGTTAATAGCTCCCACGTAAATAAGTAACTGTGAGGCAGCTACAAAATGGGAGTTTGATAAAATATAGAAGAAAGATATACAAACAAGAACCAGTCCCAAGGAAAAAGCAGAAAAAATGGGGTTGGGAAGTAAGACTACTCCTAGACTTCCTAATACAAGACCCGATCCCAGAAAGACTAAAAGAAAATCATGTAGCGTTTCAGGCAAATCCATTCTAAGTAAAAAAAAGACAAAGAAATCGAAATTTCATGACCTTATTGATATCACCAGGAAAAAAAGACTAAGGAGTTTGAATTGATATAGGTACTGTTCTATAATCAATGTCATTCCAGTCTTTATACGAAAGAGTCGTTTGAAACTATACTAAAACGAAAGTATATAACATATAAAACCATTTCTCTATTTCAGAATAGATTTATAGAATCTCGAAGATAAGGTAGAATAGAATCTTTTTCATTTTTTTTAGTAAATAGTCAAATTATCCAAATTTGATTGATTTATTTGAATTGTTCGAATTGTATAATCATCCATTACCGACATTGGTAAACGGCCCAAAGCAATTTGATTATAATTCAATTCGTGACGATCATAAGTCGAAAGTTCATATTCTTCAGTCATTGATAAACAATTTGTTGGACAATACTCAATACAGTTACCACAAAAAATACAGATTCCGAAATCAATACTGTAATTAAGCAATCGTTTCTTTCGAATATCCGTTTCCAGTTTCCAATCAACAACGGGTAAATCTATAGGACATACACGAACACATACTTCACAAGCAATGCATTTATCAAATTCAAAATGGATTCGACCGCGGAAACGTTCCGATGTTATTAATTTTTCATAAGGATATTGAATAGTTACAGGTAAACGATTTGCGTGAGATAAGAGAATCATGAAACTTTGACCAATGTACCTTGCAGCTCGGACTGTTTGTTGACCATAGTTCATGAACCCAGTTACCATAAGGAACATATCGTAAATATCTATGAATCTTTTTGTTGGATTTCTTTCTCTTATTTGAGACAAGTAATGAAGTATAGAAGATCAATCTTTTATAGTGAAAACAATTGAGACGAAGTTGTTAATAATAGATTACCGAGAGAAATAGGTAAAAGAAATTTCCACCCAAGATTTAATAATTGATCCATTCTTAGCCTAGGCAAAGCCCATCTTGTTATGATCGAAACGAATAAGAAAAAATAAGTTTTAGCTAATGTAAGAAAGAGATCTATTGTAGTTCCAAAAACTCCATATGTTTGATTTATTTCAAAAAACTCAGAAACGAATATATACGGAATAGAGATATTGGAACCCCCAAAGTAAAGAACTGTTACAAATAATGAAGAAATTAAGAGGTTTAAATAGGAAGCAACGTAAAATAAACCAAATTTGATACCCGAATATTCTGTTTGATAACCCGCTACTAATTCTTCTTCTGCTTCTGGTAAATCAAAAGGTAATCTTTCACATTCCGCTAGCGAAGAAATTAGAAAAACGATGAAACCCATAGGTTGACGCCACAAATTCCATCCCCAAAAACCATATTTTGATTGTGCATCAACTATATCAACTGTACTTAAACTGTTAGATAATCCTAGTCGGTGATAACATTACTGTTCCCATCTCTATTACAGAACCGTACATGAGATTTTCACCTCATACGGCTCCTGAAAAGCCTGAAGTAAATATAAGGACCGGGCCGATTATCTATTTCTTCATATATACCTAAGTATAGATAAGATTCTAATCTATTGGACGGTTCTGAATTAGACCAATTCAATTCTGTCTGTTCTAATCAATAATGAAATAAGAAAGAGAAATCCATTTCAATAAAAGATACAAAAGGTACTTCTGAATTGATCTCATCCCTTACAAATAAAAATTTGAATTTGTTGAGTAATAACTGAATTCTTCCATAAAATACTCTTTTTTTTACAATTATAAATAACCCTCATTATTTTCAATTACGAAAAAGAATTACACCTTAATTTCTTAATTATGACCTGAATTTTCATTTGATCTCGATCAATATGGATATAAGAAATCAAAAACGAAAAGGAGATATTCGTTTTTGATTTCTTGTGTTTTTTTCGTTCCTATTCTTCTTGTGCTATGAACAAGGAAGGGACTTCACAAATTTAAAAGGATTTTTTCGTTCCTGATAGTAATTTCTTGAATCAGTGGATGGAAGCATACTCTGGATCGGAGTTGTGGGGAGTACTGCTTTCTTGTTTCTACCAACTGAAAGCCCCAATTTAGTCTTCTTTTTCTATTATGCGTAAATTATCTTTTGGGAGAATTTACAAAATCTGCGTGACTAATCCTTTGTGTATCTTGGTGTTTCTAACCATCCACTCCTTTTTTTATTAACCCCCTTCTTTCTTTGATGTTAATACATCTATGATAATTCATACAAATGGTAACTAAAACTCAATAAGGTTGGTCTTTTGAGCCCGCTTCAAAACAGGATGACTCATTATCCTATCCAGTCTTGGGTAAAATGGCCTCTTCTGTTTCTAATTTTATTTCACTTCATTCTTATACATAGAAAATGAGACTCAAGATTTTTACTGCCATTGAAAATCATCATACTATCTATTTAATATAAATAGAGTATTCTGAAATTCTATTGATCTATTTACTAGAAGCTGTTTTCTTTCACCCATATAACTATCGGATTTAGTTCTTCAATCCGAATTGTGAAAAATAAAATTCAGAGAATAAAAGTATCTATTCAATGAATTCGACTCCTTTCTTAGATAGTACTATAAAGAGAGGAGCATAGCAATAGCATCGAATAGCTTTTTCTTTTTGAACGAATCGCACGTAGAGATATTGATAAGACACATAGAGTTAATGGTATTTCATAACTAATCGATTGAGCAGCAGCTCGTAGACCACCCAAAAAAGAATACTTATTATTTGACCCATATCCTGACATAAGAAGTCCAATGGGAGCAATACTCGAAATAGCAATCCATAAAAAAACACCTATATTGACATCAGATAAAACAAAGTTATAGCCAAAAGGAATTACCGAATAGCTTAGTAGAATTGATATGACTGATATGGATGGTCCGATACTGAATAAACGAAGATCTCCCCTAGATGGAATAAGATTCTCTTTGAAAAGGAGTTTTGTTCCGTCTGCTAGAGCTTGAAGAACTCCAAAAGGACCGGCGTATTCAGGTCCAATACGCTGTTGTATCCCTGCAGATATTTCTCTTTCTAACCATACAATTGCTAGTACACTTATTGTGATTCCCAATACAAGAATGAAAATAGGTACAAGTACCCATAGAATTCCATAGACCTCTTTTAAAGATTCCAATCCGGAAAAAGAATTGATATCTTGGACTTCCGTTCTATCAATTATCATTTCAACGATCAATTTCTCCCATAATGATATCTATGCTACCTAGTATTGTCATAATATCAGCCAATTTCATTCTTTTAACTAATTGAGGAAGAATTTGCAAATTGATCAAACCTGGTGGACGAATTTTCCATCTCCAAGGAAAACCATTCTGATCTCCTATTAGAAAGATTCCCAATTCTCCCTTGGGGGCCTCCACTCTTACATAAAGTTCTTGTTTTGGCAATTCAAAAGTCGGAGACGATTTTTTACCAATGAATCGATATTCAAAATCATTCCATTTTGGCTCCTTTTCTCTATCAAAGGAGCGGATTTCTAAATTTTCATATGGCCCGCCGGGAATTCCTTCCAAAGCCTGTTGAATAATTTTTATGGATTCCATCATTTCACCAATTCGAACTAAATAACGAGCTAATGAATCTCCTTCTTTTTGCCATTGAACTTCCCAATCAAATTCCTCGTAACACTCATAATTATCAACTTTACGTAGATCCCATTGTATTCCGGAAGCCCGAAGCATCGGTCCTGATAAACCCCAATTGATTACTTCCTCTCTACCAACAACACCTACTCCTTCAACCCGTTCTAAAAAAATTGGATTTCGCGTAATAAGGTTTTGATATTCAACAACCCTTGTTAAAAAATAATTGCAGAAATCAAAACATTTATCTATCCAACCATAAGGTAGATCAGCCGCTACTCCTCCAATACGAAAAAAATTATGCATCATTCTCATACCTGTTGCAGCTTCAAATAGATCATATATTAATTCTCTTTCTCTAAAAATATAGAAAAAAGGCGTTTGTGCACCAATATCTGCCATAAAAGGTCCCAGCCATAGTAGATGAGAAGCTATACGACTTAACTCCAACATAATTACTCGGATATAGCTGGCTCTTTTAGGTACTTGAATATTTCCCAATTGTTCCGGGCCGTTTATGGTTATTGCTTCTGTGAACATAGTCGCTAAATAATCCCAACGTGTTACATAAGGCAGATATTGTATAATTGTTCGGTTTTCCGCAATTTTTTCCATCCCTCTGTGTAAATAACCCAATATCGGTTCACAATCAATAACATCTTCACCATCCAGAGTAACAATAAGTCGAAGAACACCATGCATTGATGGGTGGTGAGGCCCCATATTAACTATCATGAGGTCTTTTCTTGTAGCTGGGACATTCATAGGTTTTTCCTCGATTCATTCTTCCATGAATCGTTCAAAAAAAGTTCATCAAAATTCAGGATCTAATAAATCGAATAATTGAAAATGACTCTTGAGATTAACAGATTAACCAATTTTTGACTCCCGAATATCCAACTGATTTATTAATTTTTTATAACGTATTCTATCTTTCTTTGCCAAATAAGACAGTAGTCGTTGCCGTTTTCCCAGAATTTGACGTAAACCTCTTTGAGATAAATAGTCTTTTCGGTGTAATTCAAAATGTGAAGTAAGTCTTCGTATCTTCTTAGTGAAATTGAAGACTTGAAATTCAACTGATCCGGGGTTTTCTTCTTCTTTTTTTTTTTTTGAAATAACAGGTATAAATGAATTTTTTTTCATAAAATCAAAGCTTTCCTCTCCTCCTTTTTGATAGATATTTTTATTGATTAGTAATAGTAATGACATTTGAATTTTGTATATAAAATTTTCTTGATTTGCTTAACAATTCTGAATTTCTTTTTTTTTTTCAAAAATATTCTTAGTAAGCAATCCAATTCCAATCAATTCAAATAGATATTAAAATACTCTATTTATGGATTTGCAACTATTGTATACTTGAACGATTTGATTGATTCATTTTGCTATCTAATGGATACATCATTGAATTTGAATTAGTATCAATCCCACAATGCGTGTGGGCATTTATTTTTATTATAGATTATAGATAAGATATAGATTTCTTAAGATCTATATAAAGATTTGAATAATTGAAATTTGGATTTATTTCATTTTAAATATATATACAAAATATATATTCTAGAATAAATTCTATTTATATTATAGAATAATTGAATATTAAAAATAAATCTTAACAATAAATCTAGTTATC